AAGTAAATAAACATTGAAATTTTTAGTGCCTAAATTTTTTAGTAATTTTTTCTTAAGAAAAATGTGTTATTAAAATTTTATTAAAATTAAAAAATTTTTGGTGTGTGCGTATATATATGCTATTGTTAACTTATATCACAACTTGTTGACTAGCACGTTCTTGAGCCTGTCTTGAGTTTAGGGGTTTGACAAGAATAACAGGAATTTGAGAGCGTAGGGGGTAAGGGGGTTTGTCGCGCAAAAGCCAAAACGATATTAGAGTTGTTAAAGAAAATTTTATTCATTATGCACTTGAATTATATTTTAGTGCGTCTTAGTTTATGTCTTCAAATAAATTTAATATCTCATACAAGGAATAGCACCACCTTATTTGACATTTGTATTTGCACTCTGAATGCAAGTGAAAAGCAACCTAAAAAAAGACCCCTTGTCTAGTTAAAATGCCCGGCATGGGGGGTAAAGGGCCAAATGATTGACCCTACCAGCTAATCAGATGCCGCTTACGGCTCACTAAGGGGGCTTAGAGCGATGCTCGTGAAGTAGGAATCAGATGCCAGGAATAATTAAAACTAACAACCCTTAGTTAAGATGTCCCTGATTCTATCATTAATAGTTATTACTAGTGGATTGTAGTGAGACTTGTAGAACAATGGTCATCCGGTATTAGGGTGTGCTTTATGGTTAAAATATTTTAATGGTGATAATACATAATATGTCTTTAATACATGCATAATATGTATTAATGCATTCATGGATATGTACATAATGCTTAACTCCACTTTCGTGTGTCAGAGCATGGAAAGTAATAAACGCATATGTATGATGCTACTGTAGTGTGAATTCATGTTACTATATTCAGGAGATAGTTTAGTTTAGAATTCTGGCTTTGGGAGTCAGGGGCGGGAGTTAGAATCTCTCCTTTCTGGTTGCGCTTGGCCTTGGGGGGGGTTTTAACCTCCAATCTTTGGATTACAAGACCAATGCTTTGTTTAAGCTACTAAGACAGGTTTAATTTAGTATTTTATTTTCTAATCACCCTGTCAGGGGAAATAAGATTAAAAATAGTGAAAAATACAGCATTGATGCAATTTGTCCAATAATAATAAAGGGATGTTCTACTGGCATGCCTCCGATTCACGTGAGAATAATTATATCTGCTACTAGAACCCAGAATAAGACTTGGGTTAGTGGGCGAAATGTTATTCCTCGTTGTTTTGAGGTGTGTAGGAGAGGTACTAGTAGAAGCACTAGAATAGAAAAAAGTAATGCAAGCACTCCGCCTAATTTATTTGGGATCGAACGTAGGATAGCATAGGCAAACAGAAAGTATCATTCTGGTTTAATGTGTGGGGGTGTGACTAGCGGGTTAGCTGGGGTAAAATTTTCTGGGTCTCCTAGGAGGTTGGGCGAAAATAATGCTAGAGTTAGAAAACCTGTAAGTATAATTGCAAACCCTAAAAGATCTTTGTAAGAGAAGTATGGGTGAAAAGAGATTTTGTCCGCGTTTGGGTTGAGGCCTATGGGGTTATTAGATCCCGTTTCGTGTAGGAAAAGTAGGTGGAGTATTGTTATGGCTGCAACAATGAATGGCAATAGGAAGTGAAATGCAAAGAATCGCGTGAGTGTTGCGTTGTCGACAGAGAAGCCGCCCCAGATTCATTGGACCAGTATGTCTCCTACATATGGAACTGCGGAGAGAAGGTTTGTAATGACAGTGGCGCCCCAGAATGATATTTGTCCTCATGGCAGTACATAGCCTACAAATGCTGTTATTATAACTAATAGAAATAAGATCACGCCAATGTTTCAGGTCTCTTTATTAAGGTATGATCCGTAATACAATCCTCGGGCAATGTGGACGTAGAGGCAGATAAAGAAGAATGATGCTCCGTTGGCATGTGTGTTGCGAATTAATCATCCGTAGTTGACGTCTCGGCAAATGTGTACTACGGATGAAAAAGCTGTTGATATGTCTGAGGTGTAGTGTATTGCTAGAAATAGTCCGGTTAAGATTTGAGTAATTAGGCATAGTCCTAAAAGAGAGCCAAAGTTTCATCATGCTGAAATATTGGCTGGAGTTGGTAAGTCAATTAGTGCGTCGTTAGCAATTTTAGCTAGTGGGTGTGTCTTTCGTAGGCTGGCCATTATTGTGTTCTTGTAGTAAAATAATTACAGTGGTTCTTCAAGCCATTGATCTTGGTTAAAGTCCTAGCAAGAATTTTAATGTATTTAATGTCTTTCTTGTTGATAGTTCTAGTTGCAGGTCTTAATGCAGTTGCTTCAAACCCAACCCCTTATTTTGCGGCCATTGGTTTAGTAATTACGGCTGGCGTTGGGTGTGGGGTTTTGGTTTGCTGTGGAGGCTCATTTTTGTCGTTGATTTTATTTTTAATTTATTTAGGGGGAATGCTTGTAGTTTTTGCTTATTCGGCAGCTTTGGCTGCTGAGCCCTTCCCCGAGGCCTGGGGGGGTCGTTCTGTTTTAGAGTGTGTCTTAATTTATTTGTTTGGGGTGAGTTTAGTGGCTGGGTTTTTTGGGGGTGGGTGATATGAGGGCTATTGGGTTGTTGTAGATGGTTTGAAGGAGTTTTCTGTGTTGCGTAATGATTTGAGTGGTGTGGCTGTTGCTTATTCTTCTGGAGGGGAAATGTTGGTAACTTGTGCTTGGGTTCTTCTTTTAACGTTGTTTGTTGTTTTGGAGTTGACGCGTGGTCTAGATCGTGGCGGTCTACGGTTGGTTTAAATTAGGGTTGAATATGTTAAAAATTGTGTGGCTAATGAGATTGAAAAAATAGTTAGATATGTTTTAATCTTCGCTTGTTGTGCGTTGTTTAGATATGTAGTAGCTTTTGTGAATGTTCATAACATTTTTTCCACTCAGAGAGTTTGTCATGTTTTGTCCAATGTTGTGCCAATTGTTTGGCCTAGGGTGAGTTTTAGTGTTGGAAAAACTCGATGAATTAGTGTTGGGCAGTATCCAAGTATGTTGAATGAATAAAATACCAGGGCTATAGGTGTGTTTTTGATTTGTTTTTCATTTAGTGTTGAGATTCATTTTGCTGTGATAAAGCCAATGATAATGACTGTAAAGGCCATAATTTTTATATACGTGGGTATTGTTAGGGTTGGTGTTTTCTCTGGAAGCATGTTGTGTCAAATAATGAATCCTATTATAATGCTTCCCCAGCCAAGTCGTTTGATGGGTTTAAGTACTGTTATTGCGTTTTCGGTTGGTAAGGTTTTAGGATTAGTTAATCCTGGTCCTAGTGTTACGTGATACATTAACCGGTAACTATAGGCTGCGGTGAATGATGCAGCGATAAGCGTTAGGGTGATGGTAAGAATGCTTAGTTTTGATGTAATGAGTGACTCTAGAATGGCATCTTTTGAATAAAACCCAGCTAAGAATGGAATACCTGATAATGCTATATTACCAATTAATAGGTAGGTTGTGGTGGCGGGTATAAGTGTAATTAGGTTTCCTATTTTTCGGATATCTTGTTCGTCTTTCAATTTGTGAATGATTACACCGGAGCACAAGAATAATATGGCCTTAAAGAAGGCGTGGGTGCAGATGTGAAAAAATGCCAATTGTGGTTGGTTTAGTCCAATGGCTATTATTATCAGCCCTAGTTGGCTTGATGTTGAAAAGGCTACAATTTTTTTGATATCATTTTGGGTCAGGGCACAGGCGGCTGAAAATAGTGTTGTTGCTAGTCCGAGATACAAACAGGTTGTTAGCGCTGTGTTGTTGTTTTGCATTATTGGGTGTAGGCGAATTAATAAGAAAACACCAGCAACGACTATGGTGCTAGAGTGAAGTAGGGCAGATACAGGTGTTGGACCTTCTATGGCTGCTGGGAGTCATGGGTGAAGTGTGAACTGGGCTGATTTTCCCATGGCTGCCAGAATAATTCCAGCTAGGGGAATTATTGAGCTGTGTATTTCTGTTCCCGTAAGAATTTCTTGAATGTTTCAGGAGTTCATTTGTGTGGCAAATCATGCAATAGTTATGATGAGTCCAATGTCTCCTACTCGGTTGTAAATAATGGCTTGGAGGGCTGATGTATTAGCGTCTGCTCGTCCGGATCATCACCCGATTAGTAAAAATGATATAATTCCAACTCCCTCTCAACCAATGAATAGTTGAAATATATTGTTAGCTGTTACTAAAATAATCATGGTTACAAGAAATATGAGAAGATATTTAAAGAAGCGATCTTTGTTTGGGTCTGAGTGCATGTATCATAGCGCAAATTCTAGAATCGATCAGGCTACAAATAAAGCAACTGGGGTGAAGATGAGAGAGTAGTGGTCAAAGTTAAAACCTACAAAAATGTCAAGTGTGTAGATGCTGGTTCAGTGTCAGCTGGTAGAAATGTTCTCTACTCCCTGGTTAATAAAGATTAGTAGTGCGGCAAAGCTGGCGAAGAATGAGTGTTTTACGGCATTTTTAATCTTTACGGCTAGCTTATTCGGCTTGTTCGGATTGAGTAGTGTTATAAGTAGAGGATAGACTAGGGTTAGGATTGATAGGAGTATAAGTGATGTTAGAATCTGTGTCATAACTTCTACTTGGACTTGCACCAAGAGTTTTTGGTTCCTAAGACCAATGGATGTACTGTTATCCTTTAGAAGTGACGAGAAGCCGTGGAGTTTAACCATGGTTTTAAGTATTAGCAGGACTTATTTTCTTCCGTCTTTCTCGGTAAGTTAGGGGATTTTAACACCTGTTGTTAGAGTCACGATCTAAAGTTTTGTTTAAACCAAACTTACTAGTAGCATCATCCTAGTAGGAGTTCTGGTTTTGCCACGAGCAGGACAGGGATTAAGTGAAGGGTCATTAGCAGGTGTTCTCGGGTGTGGTATGGCGGAAGTTTTGTGATGTGGCTTGGCATTTGACCTCGCTGGGTTATTAAGAATATATAGAGTGAGTAGCTTGCTGTGATTAGTGTTCCCGCTCCTGTTAATATAATGGTTCATGGGGATCAGTTGAATATTGTTGTAATGATTGTTAATTCCCCTACTAAATTAGGTAGGGGGGGGAGTGCCAGGTTTGCTAGGTTGGCGATGAATCACCATGTTGCTGCTAGTGGAAGAATTATTTGCAGTCCTCGAACGAGAATTATTGTTCGGCTGTAAACTCGTTCATATGTTGTGTTGGCTAAGCAGAATAGTATTGAAGATGTTAGTCCGTGGGCAATTATTAGGGCAATTGCTCCTGAGAGTCCTCATGTTGTTTGAATTAGAATTCCTCCTGCTACTAGGCCTATGTGGCCTACGGATGAGTAGGCAATGAGAGATTTGAGATCTGTTTGTCGTAGGCAGATTGAGCCTGTTATAATAATTCCTCATAGGGCCAAAATAATGAATGGGTAGGCCAATTCTTTGTTAAATGCGTTTAGTACGACTATCATTCGTATTATGCCATATCCCCCCAATTTTAGAAGAATTGCTGCTAGTACTATTGATCCTGCCACAGGGGCTTCGACGTGTGCTTTGGGCAGTCATAGGTGAACCCCGTAAAGTGGTATTTTTACCAGAAATGCAATTAAACAGCCAGTCCATCAGATTGTGTGGCTTCAGGAGTCTAGAATAAGGGGTTGTGCATATTGAAGAATTAATATGGATAGTGTTCCTGTTGTTTGTTGTAGAAGAAGAAGTGCAATTAAAAGGGGTAGGGAGCCTGCAAGGGTATAAAATAAGAAGTAAATGCCTGCGTTTAGGCGTTCGGCCTGATTACCTCAGCGGGTGATAATAATTAAGGTTGGGATTAATGTAGCTTCAAACATAATGTAAAATATGATGATTTCTGTGGCGCCAAATGCTATAATTAAAAAAGTTTGAAGGGAGGCGAGGAGTGAGATATACAGACGTTGTCGATTGAGCGGTTCCAGGCTGATGTGGTTTTGACTGGCTAATATCATTAGTGGTAGTAATCAGCATGTTAATACTAGGAAGGGGGTTGACAATGGGTCTGTGGCCATGTATGGGCTCGAGGTGGCTCATCCGGTTTCCGATGTTCATTTTAGTCATGATAGACTAGTTAGAGCAATTAAAAAACTATGGGTCGTTGTAGTTGTCCACACAAGTTTTGCAGGGGTGAGTCAGATGGTTGGAAATAATATTATCGTTGGGATGAGTACTTTTAACATTGTAGTAAACTGAGGCTTTGTAGGTGATCCGTCCCGTGTGTTCGGGTGGTAGCAACTAGCAGTGCAAGGCCTGTACTTGCTTCACAGGCAGAGAAAGCCAGGAGTAGTATTGGGGTTAGTGAGAATCCTGTTGCTTCAAATTGGAGGGCCCATAAGGCTAGTGCAATATATAGGGACAATATTATTCCTTCTAGGCAGAGGAGGGCAGAGAGTAGGTGTATTCGGTTAAATGTTAGTCCTATTAGCCCTAATGTAAATGCTGATGTAAAGCTAAAATGTACAGGTGTCATAAGAGAGTCATGGGTTTTAACCATGATTTTTTGAGTCGAAATCAAAGGTCTTTTTTGGACTAACTCTCTATTCTGCTCATTCTAAACCTCCTTGGGCTCATTCATAAATTAGTCCCATGGTCAGTAGAATAAGAATTGCTGTAACTCAGAACAGGGTCTCGGTTGGGTTTTGGAGTTGGTTCCCTCATGGGAGAGGGAGGAGGAGAGCAATTTCTAGATCAAATAGAAGGAATAAGATTGCCACCAGGAAAAACTGTAGTGAAAATGGGAGCCGGGCGGACCCTAATGGGTCAAACCCGCACTCATAGGGTGATAGTTTTTCCGTGTCTGGGTCTATTTGAGGAAGTCAAAACGAGATCAATGCTAAGATTGATGGTACAATTAATGTAATGATAATAATTGTCATGATTAGGTTCATTATCTTTACTTGGAGTTTAACCAAGATTAAGTAATTGGAAGTCACTTGTATTGGGTTTATACTAAAAAGATTATGAGCCTCATCAATAGATGGATACGTAAAGGAAAAGTCAAACTACGTCAACAAAATGTCAGTATCATGCTGCAGCTTCGAATCCAAAGTGATGTTCTGATGTGAAGTGATATTGTATTTGTCGTAGAAGGCAAATGGTTAAGAAAGTTGACCCAATAATGACATGCAGTCCGTGAAAACCTGTAGCCACAAAGAATGTTGACCCATAAACCCCATCTGCAATAGTGAATGGCGCTTCATAGTATTCTATTGCTTGTAGGGCTGTAAAATATAATCCTAAAATAATTGTTAGGGTGAGTGACTGAATAGCTTGTTTTCGTTCTCCCTCTATGATGCTATGATGGGCCCATGTTACTGTTACTCCGGATGCTAATAGAACAGCTGTGTTCAGTAGCGGTACTTCAAACGGGTCTAGGGTGACGAGTCCTGTGGGTGGCCAGCATCCTCCTAGTTCTGGGGTGGGGGCTAGGCTTGAGTGGTAAAAAGCTCAGAAAAACCCTAAGAAAAAGAATACTTCAGAGGTGATAAATAGAATTATCCCATATCGAAGTCCTTTTTGCACTGGTGGGGTGTGGTGGCCTTGAAATGTCCCTTCTCGGATCACATCTCGTCATCATTGGATTATAGTAAGAATAAGTAGTATAAGTCCCAGGGTAATAAGTGCTATTGAGCTAAAGTGAAATCAGATGGCTAAGCCTGATGTTATAAGTAGGGCACCTATGGCCCCTGTTAGTGGTCATGGGCTTGGGTCAACTATGTGATATGCGTGTGCTTGGTGGGCCATTAGATGTTTTCTTGAAGATACAGGCTTAGTAGGAGGACAAAGACATAGGCTTGAATTATTGCAACTGCAACCTCTAGTAGTGTAAGAAGAACGAGAACTGTGGCGGTCAGAAATGCCACTGTTGGTATTATTGATGCTAATACGAACACGGCTGTTGAGATAAGTTGAATTAGTAGGTGGCCTGCGGTTAAGTTGGCTGTAAGTCGCACACCTAGGGCTAGTGGTCGAATAAATAGACTAATTGTTTCGATAACTACTAACACAGGGATAAGGGGGGTTGGTGTCCCCTCTGGAAGGAGGTGTCCTAGGGAGGATGTTGGTTGGTTAAGTATCCCAATAATTACTGTGGCTAGTCATAATGGTACGGCAAATCCCATATTTATTGACAGTTGTGTTGTTGGTGTAAAAGTATATGGCAGGAGTCCGAGTAAATTAATTGAAATAAGGTACAGTGTTAGTGCAGTAAATAGTAGTGCTCATTTGTGTCCTCCAATGTTTAAGGGTATTAGTAGTTGGTTAATAAATCGGCTAATTAGTCAGGACTGGGTCGTGAAAAACCGGTTGTTGGTTCATCGTGGAAGTGAATTTGGGAAATATAGTGGTATTACTAGGGCAACAAAGATTAGTGAAATTCCTATGAACTTAGAACTTGCAAACTGGTCAAATAGGCTGATTATCATAGTCAGATTCAGTTAAGGTTTTGGTATTTTTTGGCTTCTAGTAAAATAAATTCGTTTGGTTGAATGTGGTCTAGAACCTTATTTGGAGTGAGTAAAAGAACAACTCATGAAAAAATTAAGATTGTGAATCATGGAAGGGGGTTTAGTTGTGGCATTGTCACCAGAGGTGGTCGTTAATCACCAAGGTTTGGCTTAAAAGGCCAATGCTTATTCGATTTTAGCTTTCTAGTGAGGCCTCTTCTAGTATTATTATAGGTCAGTGTTCAAAGGTTTTTAGTGGTACTGCTTCAACTACGATTGGCATGAAGCTGTGGTTGGCTCCGCAAATTTCTGAACATTGTCCGTAAAACACACCGGGTCGTAATACAATAAAGGCAGTCTGATTAAGCCGTCCTGGAACTGCGTCTATTTTAACCCCTAGTGACGGGACGGCCCAAGAGTGAAGAACATCCTCAGCAGATACTAAAATTCGGATGGGGGATTCTTGTGGGACTACTATTCGGTAGTCAGTTTCTAATAGTCGGAATTCACCTTGGGTCAGTTCTTGTGTGGGTACTATGTATGCATCAAACCCAAGATTTAAATAGTCCGTATATTCGTAGCTTCAATATCATTGATGTCCCATGGCCTTTACTGTTACATGGGGATCATTAATTTCATCTATAAGGTACAGGATTCGGAGAGATGGGAGGGCAATTAAGATTAGGATAACAGCTGGTAATATGGTCCATACGATTTCAATTTCTTGGGAGTCTAAAATAAATTTATTGGTTAAGTTGGTTGATACTATTGCCAAAATAATGTAAAGCACTAGGGTGCTAATTAAAAATACAATTATTAAGGCATGGTCGTGAAAGCTGAGAAGTTCCTCTATAACAGGTGATGCTGCGTCTTGAAATCCTAGTTGGGTCGGATGTGCCATGGTGTGGAGATGTATGGGGGTTTAACCCATAACTTCATCTTGACAAGGTGGTGTAAATTTTTTACTAACATCTCTAAGAAGGTGGCAGAGCGGTTATGCAGTCGGCTTGAAACCGATATATGGGGGTTCAACTCCTTCCCTTCTCGTTAATTAGGCTGGGTTATAACAAATGCTGGTTCTTCAAATGTGTGGTATGGTGGGGGACAGCCATGAAGTCACTCCACATTTGTGGAGGCTAGTTCGACAGATAGGACCTCTCGTTTAGTAGCGAAAGCCTCTCAGATAATAAACAGGAATATAATTACTGCTACTAAGGAGATTAGTGACCCGATAGAAGACACTGTGTTCCACAGGGCATAGGCGTCCGGGTAATCGGAGTATCGTCGAGGCATGCCTGCTAATCCGAGAAAGTGTTGTGGGAAAAATGTAAGATTGACACCAATAAACATTACTCCGAAGTGGGTTTTTGTTCATGTGCTGTTTAGTGTATATCCTGTGAATAGGGGAAATCAGTGGACGAAACCTGCTATAATAGCAAATACGGCGCCTATTGATAAGACATAATGAAAGTGTGCAACGACGTAGTAGGTGTCGTGGAGTACAATATCTAGAGAAGAGTTGGCTAAAATGATTCCTGTTAGCCCGCCCACTGTGAACAAGAAGATAAATCCAAGTGCCCACAATATTGGCGTTTCTCATTTAATAGAGCCTCCGTGAAGTGTTGCTAGTCAGCTAAATACTTTCACCCCCGTTGGAATGGCAATGATTATTGTCGCGGATGTAAAATATGCGCGGGTGTCTACGTCTATACCTACTGTGAATATATGGTGAGCTCACACGATAAACCCTAAAAGGCCGATGGCCATCATGGCTCACACTATGCCTATATATCCGAAGGGCTCTTTTTTACCTGCATAATAAGCTACTACATGGGAGATGATTCCAAACCCAGGTAAAATAAGAATGTAAACTTCAGGGTGACCAAAGAATCAGAATAGGTGTTGGTATAGAATCGGGTCTCCCCCTCCCGCGGGGTCGAAGAATGTGGTGTTTAAATTTCGATCCGTTAAAAGTATAGTAATTCCAGCAGCTAAAACTGGAAGGGACAAAAGTAAAAGAACAGCAGTGACCAGCACAGCTCACACAAATAAAGGGGTCTGGTATTGAGTGATGGCTGGGGGTTTTATGTTGATGATTGTTGTAATAAAATTAATGGCCCCCAAGATTGATGAGACACCTGCCAAATGGAGCGAGAAGATTGTTAGGTCCACTGATGCTCCTGCGTGAGCAAGATTGCCTGCAAGCGGTGGATAAACTGTCCACCCTGTTCCGGCGCCTGCTTCAACACCCGAAGAGGCCAGTAATAATAGAAAGGACGGAGGAAGAAGTCAGAAACTTATGTTATTTATTCGTGGAAATGCCATGTCTGGTGCCCCGATTATCAATGGAACAAGTCAGTTCCCAAATCCTCCGATCAGCATTGGCATAACTATAAAGAAAATTATCACAAAAGCATGGGCAGTTACGACTACATTATAAATCTGGTCATCCCCTAGAAGTGATCCGGGCTGGTTTAATTCGGCGCGAATAAGAAGGCTAAGGGCAGTTCCAACTATTCCTGCTCAGGCACCAAATACGAGATACAGGGTGCCGATGTCTTTGTGGTTAGTAGAGAAAAATCAACGGGTGATTATCACAGGTAGAGTGGCCGAGTGTTAGGCGGCGGTTTGTAGCATCGTGTACAGAGGTTTAACTCCTTTCTCTATCAGGCCCCGTGGTGTCCACACGTTAAATTGCAAATTTAAAGTCGTAGATTATAAGTCTTCCGGGGCTTTCCCGCCTTGGTGGGGGTAAGGCGGGGAAAGTAGGTGGATGCTCGTTGGTTTGAGCGCTTAACTGTTAATTAAGAGTTTGTAGGATCGAGGCCTTCCCATCTAGAGGGGCCTTAGTTTAATTAAAATATTTGATTTGCAATTATAAGATGCAGAGTAACATCTGTAGGTCCTATTCAAGGGCTAGAAGGGTCTAACTTCTGCTTAGAGCTTTGAAGGTTCTTGGTCTTATTTATCCTAAGCCCTTAGATGGTTAAGGCTAGGATGGATGGAGTTAGGGGTAGGAGTATTATGGTGGTTATAATTGTGATAGTTAGTGGAAGTAGGTTTTGGGTTGTCTTGGCCCGTCAGGGGGCGATCGTGTTATTTGTGTTTGGGCTAATGGTTAATGCTGCAGTGTAGCATAGTCGTAGGTAAAAATATAGACTGATTAGGGCGGTTAGGACTATAATTGTGGCTGTAAGAGGGAGACTTTGTTTTGTCAGTTCTTGAATGATTAGCCATTTTGGGATAAACCCTGTTATTGGTGGGAGGCCCCCTAGTGACAGTAAGATCAGTGGGGCTACTGCTGTTAGTGTTGGATTTTTAGATCAGGTTGTTGAGAGTATATTGATTTTTGTTGTGTTTAGTGTTTTTAGGACTAGGAATGCTGCGGATGTTATGATGATGTATATTATTAGGGCAATCAGGGTGATATTTGGGGTGTATTGGACAATAATAATTATCCACCCTATGTGGGCAATTGACGAGTAGGCTATAATTTTTCGTAGCTGGGTTTGATTTAAGCCTCCCCACCCTCCTAGTAGTGTGGATAAAAGTCCTAAAATTGTCAGAAGTATTGGGCTGGTGTTCTGGGATACTTGAATGATTAGTGAGAATGGGGCTAGTTTTTGTCAAGTGGAGAGAATTAGTCCCGTCATTAAATTAAGTCCTTGTAAAATTTCTGGGAGTCAAAAATGTGCTGGTGCTAGTCCAATTTTCAGTGCTAGTGCTATTATAATAGCTATGTTGGTGATTGGGTTTGAAATGTTGTTGATATTTCATTCTCCTATTAGTCAGGCATTTGTTGTGCTTGCGAACAGGATTATTGCTGCTGCGGTGGCTTGAATAAGAAAGTATTTTGTGGTTGCCTCTACTGCGCGTGGATGATGTTGTTGGGCTATTAGTGGGGTGATTGCCAGGGTATTAATTTCTAGGCCCATTCAGGCTAGTAGTCAGTGTGAGCTGGCAAATGTTATGGTGGTGCCCAACCCCAGGCTAAATATAATAATTACCAATACGTAGGGATTCATTGATGAGGGAAGGATTTTAACCATCGTGTTCGGGGTATGGGCCCGAAAGCTTTTTTAGCTGACTATCTTAGAAGGTAGTGTAGAGGAAGCACTGAGAGTTTTGATCTCTTTAGTATAGGTTCAAGTCCTTTCTTTCTAAGAACTGAGGGGGATTTAACCCCTGTAGTTCACTCTATCAAAGTGGTCCTTTAGCATTCGGGCACAGTTCTGAGGTTATGTTTGTGGTGGTAAACTTGCTAGTGCTATTGGTAGGGCCGCATGTCACAATACGAAGGCTAGTGTAATGGGGAGGAAGTTTTTTCAAATTAGGTGTATCAGTCGATCATATCGGAATCGTGGGTATGATGCTCGCACCCATAGGAATAACCCAGCTAATAATGCGGTTTTGGTTATGGTATAAATTGTTGACATCTCAAGGGCGTTAGGTCGGTGGGATGTCCCTAGGAATAAAATTGCTGATAGAGCGTTTATTAGTAAGATGTTGGCGTACTCAGCTAAAAAGAATAATGTGAATGGACCTCCTGCGTATTCTACGTTAAATCCTGATACCAGTTCCGATTCTCCTTCTGTAAGATCGAATGGTGCTCGGTTAGTTTCGGCTAGGGTGGAAATGTATCATATTATGGCCAATGGCCATGCCGGAATAAGTAGTCACATTTTTTCTTGCGCTATGCTTAGGGTTTGCAGTGAATAGCCCCCCGAGAAGATTATAATGGATAAAATAATTAGCCCTAGACTAACTTCATATGAAATTGTTTGGGCTACAGCTCGTAAGGCTCCAACTAGGGCATATTTTGAGTTTGATGCTCAGCCAGACCCTAAGATTGAGTATACCGCTAGGCTTGATAGTGCTAAAATGAATAGTATTCCTAGGTTTAGATTCGCTATCGGGTGGGGGAGTGGTATTGGTGCCAACATTATAGCTAGGGTTAATGCAAGAATTGGTGTAGTTATAAATAGGAGGGGTGATGATGATGATGGGCGAATTGGCTCTTTAGTAAATAGTTTAATGCCGTCAGCGATTGGTTGGATTGTGCCATATGGTCCTACTACATTGGGCCCTTTTCGAAATTGTATATATCCTAATACTTTTCGTTCAAATAAGGTTAAGAAAGCTACTGCCAAAAGGATAAATACAATGTAAATTAGGGGGTTTACTAGTTGATTCATTAGGGCGTTAGTCATTAGTTAGAGAGAGGATTTGAACCTCTGATTAAAGGGCTTAGGCCTTTTGCAATTACCAGACTCTGCCACCCCAACAACTCCTTATTTGGGAGATTTTGTGCCCCTTCGTCTTAATTTATTTTAATTCATTGGTTTAGGGTGGGGCACTCTTTATGGTGGGCCCCCTTTCTTCGGTCCTTTCGTACTAGGAAAAGTAGCTTTACAGATAGAAACTGACCTGGATTGCTCCGGTCTGAACTCAGATCACGTAGGACTTTAATCGTTGAACAAACGAACCCTTAATAGCGGCTGCACCATTAGGATGTCCTGATCCAACATCGAGGTCGTAAACCCTCTCGTTGATATGGGCTCTTGGAGAGGATTGCGCTGTTATCCCTTGGGTAACTTGGTTCGCTGGTCGGCTTGTAGCCGGATCATGTCTGGTCAGATGTTCTGTTGCTTAAAGGTGTCTCTTTTGGCTTTGGAATTAAATCTATCCCCTTGGAGGTTGTTTTTTACTCCGTGGTCGCCCCAACCGAAGGCAGAGTCTCATATCATTAAGTTTTAATGTTTATAAATTTGTTTAACATGAGTGGGTCTTTTGCCTTAAGCTCCAAAGGGTCTTCTCGTCTTGTATTATTATACCCGCCTCTGCACGGATAGGTCAATTTCACTGACTGGAAAAGAGAGACAGCTAAGCTTTCGTCTAACCATTCATACATGTCCCTATTTAGAGAACTAGTGATTGCGCTACCTTTGCACGGTTAAGATACCGCGGCCGTTGAACTTATAGTCACTGGGCAGGTTGGACCTCCTATTTTATAATCTCAGGAGGCGATGTTTTTGGTAAACAGGCGGAGCTTGGGTTTGCCGAGTTCCTTTCTTTTCTTTTAGTCTTTCTTTTTTGCACTCCAGTGTGGGGGTAACGATTTTTAGTTGTGGGGTTTTCCTGGTTATTTTGTTTTTCATACTGCCCTCTTTATCTGGGTTCGTTAATTATCAGTGGTAGGTCCGGTCTGACTTACACTTGTGCTTGGAGAAGGTCAAGTTCTTCTTGTTACTCATTTTAGCATAATCTCTTCCATGGGTGCATGGAGTGGCCTAGTATTATAGGGGAAGTAAGACTATTTGTCGGTATAATAAATTTTTGCTTGTTTGAGCTTTGACGCTATCTACTTAGGTGGCTGCTTTTAGGCCCACTGGGACAATATATTTTGGATACTATGATCTTTATTCACCTGTTAAGGTTGTGTCCTTTGTTTTAGGGGCTGTACCTCCTTAAACTAACTCCCATATTTAGCTTATGTCTTTTATCTTGTATTATTGATTCAAGTTTTATGGGGCTGAACTTATATTCATTTTCTAGGTAACCAGCTATCACCAAGTTCGATAGGTCTTTCACTTCTACCCGGAGCTCTTTCCACTCTTTTGCCACAGAGACGGGTTTGCCCTACTTCTATATAGGCTGTCTCGGGGTAGCTCACTTGGTTTCGGGGTCTCAAACTAAAGTTCTCTTTGCTTGGAAAGACTTGCTAAATCATGATGCAAAAGGTACAAGATTTAGTCTTTGGTTTTTGTGGCTTTTATGGGTTATTTCATTTCTTTTTCAACGTTCCCTTGCGGTACTGTCTCTATTGCTTTTGGTGGGCCCTTTTTGTCTCCCATACTGAAGTGCAGAATGGTTTAGTTTATTATTTTTGGGTTTAATTTCTTATTTATAGTGTAAGGTTATGTTAATTATCAAGCTAGTTATTTGGCTCAGAGTGAACCGATTTGCACGGATATCTTCACGGTGTAAGGGGGATGCTATACTATTTAGCTGCACTCTGGGTTTGTCCAAGTGCACCTTCCGGTACACTTACCTTGTTACGACTTGCCTCCTCTTGTCGGTGCTTTTTAGTTAAGTAAATCTTTATCATTGACTGGGGAGAGTGACGGGCGGTGTGTACGCGCCTCAGGGCCGAGTTCAAAAGGACACTCTATTTCCTTTTTACTACTAAATCCTCCTTTAATCAATATTTCATATTGTATCTTCGTAATATTCTGTTGTAGAAAATGTAGCCCATTTCTTTCCACCTCGTTTGCTGCACCTCGACCTGACGTTTTGAGTAGTACTCTTTTTGCTTACTTTTTTTCCTTCACAGGGTAAGCTGACGACGGTGGTATATAGACTGGGTTAGCTAGAAGTGGTGAGGTTTAACGGGGATTATCGGTTATAGAACAGGCTCCTCTAGGGGGGTCTAAGGCACCGTCAGGTCCTTTGGGTTTTAAGCTGTTGCTCGTAATATTTGGGCGGACGCTAATGTATTTTTATGTCTTAGTTTATGGCTGAGCATAGTGGGGTATCTAATCCCAGTTTGTTTCTCAGCTTTCGTGGGATCAGGTATTTTTATTAAAACAACTTTCGTGTTTGGGCTTCGGGCACCTGGAAGCGTATAACAGCCAAAGGGCCATTCGGCTTTATTTTTATTACCCTAACCACGCTTTACGCCGTATATTATCAACTAGGGCTATTCGTCTAACCGCGGTTGCTGGCACGAATTTTACCGGCCCTCTTAACCTCAACTAAGTCGGGTTTACACCCATGGCTTAATGTTTATCACTGCTGAGTTCCCTTGGGGGTGTGGCATGCTAGGCGTCTTGGGCTAATTATTTGTTCCTGATACCCACTCCTGTTCCACTGGTTGGGGTTGAGGGCTTATTCACGGGGTTGCGGAGACTTGCATGTGTAATTTGGGCTAAGGCTGATATAAAGGTTGGGACCACTTCTTTGTGCATGCGGGGGTTTTTAGGGTCCATCTTAGCATTTTCAGTGCTATGCTTTGTGTTAAGCTACG